CATTCGGAAGTGATTCAGTAATTAAACTTCCAGGAATCCATTTTTCTTCTTTTATTCCAGGTAAAACCTCTTTGAAGTATTAACTAATGTAGGAGTAGAGTGATATTAGAAACCCGCTCTTTCTCTTTTTTTTTCACAAATAAATAGTAAAGTTCCATATCTAAGTTGGATAGAAGAAAGCTTACCATATATAACACAAAATTTCTCCACCAATTCTTTCTAGTCGGGCCTCTCGGTCCGTTATTATACCCCGAGAAGTAGAAAGAATTACAATCCCCATCCCGCCTAAAATTTTAGGAATTCGTTGATAGTTCGAATAGATTCGTAGACCGGGTCGACTGATCCGTTTTAAATTTAAAACGGTTTTATATGGCCCTTTCCTATTCCTTCTATGTCGTAGGGTTAAAACCAAAAAATATTTGTTGCTTTCTTGATGTTTCCTCACGTTTTCAAGAAAACCTTCTCTTAACAGTATTTTAACAAGGTTTTCGGTGATGTTAGTAGATAGTATTCGAACCGTTCCCTTTCTATTCATGTCAGCATTGCGTATAGAAGTTATTATATCAGCAATAGTGTCTTTACCCATGATAAACTAAAATTATTGTTGCCCCCGAATTTTTATATAATCAACATGCTTTTTTTTCTTTATATATATATTTCTATTTTTTGAATTGTTAAAGATATATGCGTGAGACAAATCTACTAATAAATTTTATCTATTTTATTCAAATGTTATAACTATATTATAGTCTCATCTTTATTATACTTATAGTACTTCAGGCGCTAATGAAACTATTTTAGTGAAATTTAACTGTCTCAATTCCCGTGCGATCGCACCAAAAATTCTAGTTCCTTTGGGATTTCCTTCTTGATCAATAACAACCGCAGCATTGTCATCATATCGTAGTATCATACCGTTGTCACGTTTGAGTTCTTTACAAGTACGTACAATTACAGCTCTGATCACTTCAGATTTTTCTAAAGGTGTATTTGGTATTGCTTCCTTGATTACAGCAACAATAACGTCACCAATATGGGCATATCGTCGATTACTAGCTCCTATGATTCGAATACACATCAATTTTCGGGCCCCGCTGTTGTCTGCTACATTTAAATGGGTTTGAGGTTGAATCATATCATTTTTTTTATTTGCTCTTTTGATGCAAAGGGGCGAAGTAAAAAAAAGAAATATTGTTTGTCCAAAATAAAAAAAAAAGAAACCTACAATTGTTTTTTTTATTCCAAAGACCTCTTTCCTTTGGTTTTACATTCCTATCCTGAAATAATGAATTGAGTTCGTATAGGCATTTTGGATGCCGCTATTGAAATAGCCTTTCTGGCTACATTTTCTGCTACTCCGCCCATTTCATAAAGTATTCTACCCGGTTTAACGATAGCTACCCAATATTCGGGAGATCCTTTCCCCGAACCCATACGCGTTTCCGCGGGTCTTACTGTAACTGGTTTGTCTGGAAATATGCGTACCCATATTTTTCCACCGCGGCGCACATTTCGTGTCATTGCTCGCCGCCCTGCTTCTATTTGTCTAGATGTGATCCACGCGGGTTCAAGTGCCTGAAGAGCATATCTACCGAAGCAAATACAATTACCTCTATAAGATATTCCTTTCATTCTTCCTCTATGTTGTTTACGGAATCTGGTTCTTTTGGGGTTATAGTTGATGGTTGTTTATCAATTCATTCCATCTCTACTACAGAACCGGACATGAGAGTTTCTTCTCATCCAGCTCCTCGCGAATGAAACAATTATAAAATAATATACATGTATTTAATGAAAAATATACTGAATCGTGGGATTCATCGAGATTTTATCTAATCTATTATTTTATCTAATCTATTAGAAATTTGTATATCTTATTTTGATAATTTATAATTTTTTTTAATTAATTAAACATCTATTCTATTTTTCTATTTATAGTTATAGATAATTATTTTCTAGATTATTTAGAGATAATGTTATAGATAATATAATGTCATTTTGTTATAACGAGTCTTTATTTTGTTTTGTCTTTTTTATTATCATATCGGATCGACCAAAATTTATAAATCCAATAAAATCAAAACTTTCGCGGGCGAATGTTTACTCTTTCAACATCTATTTTAGTTGTAGGGTTATCCCATGACATGACCTTTCAGAATAAAAGGGGATTGGTCCCGGGTTTGTTCCGCCATCCTACCCAGTGAATCATTAGGATTCGTTTTCAATAGAATCTTATGCATCCACAGGTTTCGTCGTTCCCATCGCTTCTAGATTAATGGTTAGGCCTGAATTATACAATACAATGGAGCTCCTAATGAAAATGAAATGTGTTCTTGAGTCAATTTTCTCAGTCTTTATTGACTCGGGGCTCTTTATTTTTTTGTTCTATGAACAAATTCATCTAATTATAGATCAATAAAATTAGTATTGATGCTTTATTACACTATCCTTTATAAGATCACTCATGGACCTTACATATTGGAATCATATAGCATTGATA